AATGTTAAATATTATAATAATGTAAATAAACACATTTAAAGAAAGCAAAATAAACGAGTCGAGGTCTTCCTGTTTCCGGGGGGTTTTCAGGAGTAATAGTGATCTCAGGAGTTTAGGGGGGTAGGGGGGTTTTAACCCGAAAAAACCGAGAGGGGGTATATTAGGAATTTTAGGAGTTGAAATCATGATTTATGCTCTTGATATCAATTATGTAATTTATCAGTATATGGCTTTATATAATTTCATATCTCTTTTTAACCTCAAGGGGATATGTCCAGCCTTGTTATTCTGTTGAAGTTTACACTCTGAAATGCAAGGAGAAAGGAAAAAAGAAAAGAGAACCCCCTGTCCCTGTGGAGAGAATGCTGGGCATGGTGGGTAACGAGGAGTATGCATTACCACCATTAACTTATGTCAGCGTCGATGAAAGTATGAGGGATAATATCAATCAATGGCCCTGAAGTAGGAACCAAATGCCAGGAATAATTCACTAAGTGTGACCCCCACAATTATTGCCCCTCACCTTCAATGACTGTTAGTCTTAAGGAATCAACTGATGGTGGTCTCTTACTACATTAAGACCTATTTTCTTGGCTAATAGGTGAGTCCTGGTATAACTTAACTCATGGACTGGGTGGGTTCGGTCTTAAATTTCTCAAAATTGATGGCTTCAAAAGTCAAATAGATAAATCCGTGGTTTAGTAATGTTTGAGGAAGGGTGTACTAGGCAATAATGGTTAATATGACTTGATGGTGATTATACATATATGCACATCAAAAAGTGATATTTTAAGTCTAACGTTTTTCGCATGTTTTTCGCATGTTTTTCGCATGTAGGTAGAGAATTGGCGGAGCTCGGCAAAGAATAGTTTAATTTTATGATCCTAGCTTTGGGAGCTAGGGATGGGGGTTAAAATCCCCCTTCTTTGAAAGCAGTAGGAAGGATTTTAACCTTCGAGCTCCGGCTTACAAGGCCGGCGCTCGGAACACTGAGCTACTAATGCATTGTCATTTAAGAATTTTATTTTCAACTCATCCAAGCGTAGGGGTCAAGATTAGGAAGAGAAAGAAATAAAGAAAGGATGCAATTTGGCCAATAACAACAAATGGGTGTTCAACAGGCATTCCTCCAATTCAAGTTAAGATAGCAACATCTGCAATGAGAAGCCAGAATAAGAATTGTGTTATAGGACGGAATGTAAGGCTTCGTTGTTTAGATGTGTGAAGAATGGGGACTATTACTAGGATAAGAATAGAGAAGAGAAGAGCTAAGACTCCTCCTAGTTTGTTTGGGATTGACCGTAGGATGGCGTATGCAAAGAGGAAATATCATTCAGGCTTAATATGTGCTGGGGTAACAAGGGGATTAGCAGGTGTAAAATTGTCTGGGTCTCCAAGAAGGTTTGGAGAAAATAGTGCAAGGGCGATAAGGGCAATTAGTAATACTGCAAATCCAAGGAGGTCTTTGTAGGAGAAGTAGGGGTGAAAGGAAATTTTGTCTGCGTCGGAGTTTAATCCAGTGGGGTTGTTTGATCCTGATTCGTGTAAAAAAATGAGGTGAACTAGGGAAGCGGCGGCAATAACAAAGGGAAATAAGAAGTGGAATGCAAAAAATCGCGTTAAGGTAGCATTATCTACTGAGAATCCGCCTCAGATTCATTGGACGAGAGCATTTCCAACGTAAGGAACAGCGGAAAGGAGATTTGTAATAACGGTAGCACCTCAGAAGGATATTTGTCCTCAAGGAAGAACGTAACCTACAAATGCGGTTATTATTACTAGAAGTAGGAGGACTACGCCCACAGTTCAGGTTTCTTTATTAAGGTATGAGCCGTAGTACAGGCCTCGTCCAATATGCATATAGATTCAAATAAAGAAGAACGAGGCTCCATTAGCATGTATATTACGAATTAATCATCCATAATTTACGTCTCGGCAGATATGAGCCACAGAAGAAAAGGCAGTTGCAATATCAGAGGTGTAATGTATGGCTAGAAATAGGCCTGTTAGAATTTGGGCAATAAGGCATAATCCTAAGAGGGAACCGAAGTTTCATCACACTGAAATGTTTACGGGGGTTGGTAGGTCGACTAATGAGTCATTTGCAATTTTTAAAAGTGGGTGTGTCTTTCGAAGATTGGCCATTAATAGTTCTTGTAGTTAAATTACAACGGTGGTTTTTCAAGCCATTGGTCCTGGTTAAAATCCTGGCAGGAATTATGGTTTATATTATGTTTTTGTTTTTATTTGGTTTAGTTTTGGGATTAGCAGCGGTTGCTTCTAATCCTTCTCCTTATTTTGCAGCTTTAGGTTTAGTGATGGTTGCAGGAATGGGATGTGGTGTTTTAGTTGGGCATGGTGGTTCATTTTTATCTTTGGTTCTGTTTCTTATCTATTTAGGAGGTATACTAGTGGTGTTTGCATATTCGGCAGCATTAGCTGCCGAGCCTTATCCTGAAACTTGGGGTAGTTGACCTGTTTTAGGTGTTATGTTAGTATATTTAGGAGTTGTTGTTTTAACGGCAGGAGGGTTTTTAGGAGGATGATATGAGAGTTCTTGAGTGTCTGCTGATGAATATAGTGAATTTACTATTTTTCGGGGTGATATGGGGGGAGTTGCTTTAATATATTCTGTGGGGGGAGGGTTATTAGTTTTGAGTGCATGGGTTCTTTTACTTACTTTGTTTGTAGTTTTGGAACTCACTCGAGGATTAAGTCGGGGGGCATTGCGGGCTGTTTAGTGCACGAAAAAAAGTACTGAAAAGGCAAAGGTAAAGAAGAATATGGAAAGATAAGTTTTAATTATTCCTTGTTGAATATTACTAGTTAAAGTTACAAGGGGGAAATTTAAGGAGGTAATAGCTTTAGGACCTGCTTTTTCTATTCATGCTTGGTCTAGTATTTGGCTGGCAATTGTTTGGCCTAACAACAAGCTGAGTTTAGGGGTAGATCGGTGAATAATTGAGGGGTAAAAGCCTAGTATGTTCGAGAAGTGGTGGGGACTTAAAATAGGTATAGTTTTTATTTGTTTGCTTGTTAATGAGGTTAATTCTAGGGCGATTAGAACTCCAGTAATGGTAACAATTAAGGCGGCTAATTTTAATAGGGGGGTTATGGATATTACAGGGGTTTTTAATGGGGTAATATTAGAAGTAATTAGGAGGCCGGCAACAATACTTCCCCAGGCAAGTCGTTTAATAGGATTAATAACAGCGGAGTTATTTTCATTAATAGGTGATAGTGAATTGAATCGGGGGTGTCCCATGGAGACGAAGAAGATTACGCGCAAGCTGTAAATAGCGGTGAAGGAGGTGGCTAGCAAGGTTAGGATAAGGGCTCAGGCGTTTAGGTAGGATGTGTTAAGTGCTTCAATAATAGCATCTTTAGAAAAAAAGCCTGCTAAGAAGGGGGTCCCAGTAAGGGCCAGGCTTCCAATGGTGAGGCAGGATGAAGTAAGGGGTGTGAGATGGTGTATTCCACCTATTTTTCGGATATCTTGTTCGTCATTAAGACTATGAATAATTGAGCCAGAGCAGAGGAAAAGTATTGCTTTAAAGAAAGCATGGGTGCAGATGTGAAGGAAGGCAAGTTGTGGTTGGTTGAGGCCAATAGTTACTATTATTAACCCTAGTTGGCTAGATGTTGAGAAAGCAACAATTTTTTTAATATCATTCTGGGTGAGGGCACAGACAGCAGTAAATAGAGTGGTAAGAGCACCCAAGCATAGGCATGTTGTCAAAGCTGTTTGGTTATTTTCTAGCAGAGGACTCAAACGAATTAGGAGAAAAATTCCTGCCACAACTATGGTACTAGAATGTAGTAGGGCAGAGACCGGCGTTGGACCTTCCATGGCGGAGGGGAGCCATGGATGAAGGCCGAATTGGGCTGATTTACCAGTGGCGGCTAGGATAAGGCCTAAGAGGGGAAATGTGAGGTCAAAGTTTTGAGTTAAAACAAATACTTGTTGGATTTCTCATGAGTTAAGGTTAGTTGCGACTCATGCTATTGCAAAAATAAGGCCGATATCTCCGATTCGGTTGTATAGAACTGCCTGCAAAGCTGCAGTATTTGCATCTGCACGGCCGTACCATCAGCCAATTAAGAGAAAGGATATGATTCCAACGCCCTCTCAACCGATGAAAAGTTGAAATAAATTGTTTGCTGTAACTAGGATAATTATTGCGATAAGAAAAATGAGAAGATATTTGAAGAAACGGTTTATGTAGGGATCTGAATGTATATATCATGAAGCAAATTCTAAGATGGATCAGGTAACGTAGAGTGCAATGGGGGTAAATATAATAGAATAAAGATCAAATTTGAGGCTAATATTAATATCAAATGTGAATGTATTTATCCAACTTCAGTTAGTTACAATTGTTTCAGCCCCTTCATTTAAAAATAGGGTGAGGGGTAGAAGACTAACAAAAAAAGCCAGTTTTACTGCTGTTTTTACTTTGGTTGTGGCTCAATCATTTTGTAAAGGTGTGGGTGATAAAGAAGTCAAAATTGGATATGTAAGGAATAAAAAAATTGCAATTAATGATGATGCTATTATTGCTGATGTATGTGGCATAGCTGCTACTTGGATTTGCACCAAGAGTTTTTGGTTCCTAAGACCAATGGATAAGCTGTTATCCTTTAGGAGCTTTTTTCGAGTGAGTCCTGGGGTTCAACCAGGAAGGTGAAAATTAGCAGTTTTCATTGCTTGCAAGCCCCTCTCGGTGGATAAGGAGAATTTAACTCCTGTCTTTAGAATCACAATCTAATATTTTTATTAAACTATATCTACAAGCGGTCCAACCTCAAACTAGCTCAGGTTTTAGTACTAAAAGCAATAAGGGTAGAAGATGAAGAATCATTAGAAGATGTTCTCGGGAGTGTGTTGGGTCAAGGGCAATAATGTGGGCGGGGAGAGGACCTCGTTGAGTTATTAGAAATATATAAAGGGAATACCCAGCGGTAATTAGTGTTCCTGTCCCAGTTAATGCTAGAGTTCATCAAGATCAGTTGAATAGGGAAGAAATAATTATGATTTCACCTATAAGATTGGGGAGAGGGGGTAAGGCGAGATTTGCGAGGCTAGCAATAAATCATCAGGCTGTTGTTAATGGAAGAGCTATTTGTAGGCCTCGGGCCAGAATTATAGTTCGGCTGTGGGTTCGTTCGTAGTTAGTGTTGGCTAAACAGAAAAGAGCGGAGGATGTGAGACCGTGAGCAATTATAAGAATAATAGCCCCGGTAAATCCTCAAGGAGTTTGGATAAGGATTCCGGCAGCAACTAAGCCTATATGACTAACAGAGGAATAGGCAATGAGGGATTTTAGGTCTGTTTGGCGGAGACAGATAGATCCTGTTATGATTACGCCTCAGAGAGCAAAGACAATAAAGGGGTAGCTTAATTCTTTAGTCAATGGTTCTAGGACAATTATTATTCGTATTATTCCGTAGCCTCCTAGTTTTAATAGAACTGCTGCAAGGATTATGGACCCAGCGATGGGTGCTTCAACATGGGCTTTTGGTAGTCAGAGGTGGGCCCCATAAAGTGGTATTTTCACTAAAAATGCTAATAAACAGCCTGCTCATCAGAGTTTGTCTGCATAGGAGGTTATTTGTATAGGGGGGATGTATTGGAGGGTGAGTAAAGAAAGTGTCCCTGCACTATTCTGTAGAATAAGGAGAGCAACTAGGAGGGGGAGGGAGCCAGCGAGGGTATAAAATAAGAAATAAGTGCCTGCATTTAAGCGCTCTGTTTGATTACCCCAGCGAGTAATAATAATAAGGGTTGGAATTAGGGTAGCTTCAAATATTACATAAAATATCAGAACTTCTGTGGCGCTGAAAGCCATAATTAGGAAGATTTGTAAAGATGTTAGAAGAGAGATGTATGTTCGTTGGCGGTTTAATGGTTCTGTCGACATGTGGTTTTGGCTTGCAAGAATTATAAGGGGTAGCAATCAGCAGGTGAGGACTAGTAGTGGGGTTGACAAGGGGTCTGTGGCCATGCAGAGGTTTAAGAAGGATCATCCTGTTTCTGCCGGGGCTTTCAGTCAGCTTAGACTGAGAAGGGCAATAATTAGGCTATAGATTAAAGTTGTAGATCAGAGTTGCTTGGGAGAAGAGATTCAAGCGATTGGAATTAATATGATGGTTGGAGTAAGGACTTTTAGCATTGTAGAAGATTAAGGCTTTGTAAACGATCAGTTCCATGTGTTCGGGCAGTGGCAACTAGCAGGGCTAATCCGGCGCTTGCTTCACAAGCTGAGAAGGCTAGAAGAAGTATAGGGGCAGCTGAAAAGCTGGTGGAGCCAAATTGTAAGGTTCATAGGGAGAGGGCAATAAATAAAGATAATATTATGCCTTCTAAACATAAGAGAGCTGATAGTAGGTGAGTCCGGTGGAATGCTAATCCTGCTAGACCAAGCATAAAGGTTGATGAAAAGGCAAAGTGAGTTGGGGTCATAAGGCAGTTATGGACTTTAACCATAAGTTTTTAAGCCGAAATCAAAGGTTTTAATTAAACTAAATGCCTATTCAGCTCACTCGAGTCCTCCTTGTATTCATTCATAAATTAGGCCTAAAGTAAGAAGTAACAAAATGGTAGAGGCCCATAGGAAGGTTGTTAGAGGTGAAGTTAGTTGGTCTCCTCACGGTAGTGGTAGGAGAAGTGCAATTTCTAAATCAAAAAGTAGGAATAGAATTGCGACAAGAAAAAATCGGAGGGAGAATGGAAGACGGGCTGAGCCTAGAGGGTCAAAGCCGCATTCATAAGGGGAAAGTTTTTCATGGTCAGGCGTTATTTGAGGAAGTCAAAATGAGATGATGGCTAGTACGGTTGTTAGTGCAATAGAGATGATGATTACCGTGGTAATTAAATTCATTATCTTTTCTTGGGGTTTAACCAAGACTAAGTGATTGGAAGTCACTTGTACTGTTTAATACTAAAAAGATTATGAGCCTCATCAGTAGATAGAGACATATAAGAATAATCAAACAACATCTACAAAGTGTCAGTATCAAGCTGCTGCTTCGAATCCAAAATGATGTTCGGCTGTAAAGTGGTATTGGGTTTGTCGGAGTAAGCAGATAGCAAGGAAAGAGGAGCCAATAATAACGTGCAATCCGTGAAAGCCAGTAGCCACAAAAAAAGTTGCTCCATAAACACCGTCTGCAATGGTAAATGGTGCTTCATAATATTCTATGGCTTGAAGGAATGTAAAGTAAAAACCTAGCAAAATAGTTAGAGCTAGTGCTTGAATTGCTTGTTTCCGCTCCCCTTCCATAATACTATGATGGGCTCAAGTTACTGTAACCCCGGAGGCAAGAAGAACTGCTGTGTTTAGAAGTGGGACTTCAAATGGGTCCAGAACAAAAATACCTGTGGGGGGTCAGCAACCCCCTAGTTCAGGGGTGGGGGCCAGGCTGGCATGATAGAAAGCTCAAAAAAATCCTAGGAAGAAGAAAATTTCAGAGGTAATGAAAAGAACCATACCAAAACGAAGGCCTTTCTGTACAGGGGGTGTATGATGTCCTTGAAAGGTTCCTTCTCGGATAATATCCCGCCATCATTGAATTATAGTAAGAAGGAGAAGGGCTAGGCCTAGAGTTATAAGAATCGTGGAGTGAAAGTGTATCCAAACTGCTAAGCCAGAGGTTATAAGGAGTGCGGCAATTGCTCCTGTTAGTGGTCAGGGGCTAGGATCAACTATATGGTATGCGTGTGCTTGATGGGCCATTAAACGTTTTCTTGTAAATAAAGACTTAGTAGAAGGACAAAAACGTAAGCTTGAATTATTGCTACCGCAACTTCTAAGAGTGTTAAAAGGAAAAGAACAGTAGCTGTTAAGATGGCAATAGTCGGTATAATAGGGGCTAAGACAAAGGCAGCAGTGGCAATTAATTGAATTAGGAGGTGTCCTGCTGTCAAATTAGCTGTAAGTCGAACACCAAGAGCAAGTGGTCGAATAAACAGGCTAATTGTCTCAATAATAATTAAAACTGGGATTAGAAGAGTTGGAGTACCTTCGGGGAGAAGGTGCCCTAAGGCGTGTGTTGGTTGGTTGCGTATTCCAATAATAACGGTGGCAAGTCACAGAGGTACAGCAAAAGCCATGTTAAGAGATAGTTGTGTGGTGGGTGTAAAGGTATACGGGAGAAGGCCGAGCATGTTAAGGGTGATTAAAAAAAGTATTAGAGAGGTCAAGAGAGCGGCTCATTTATGCCCCCCAAGGTTAATTGGTAAAAATATTTGTTGAGTAAAGCGGTTAATAAATCAGCCTTGTAGGGTTAATAGTCGGTTGTTTAGTCATCGATGGGTTGGTTTAGGATAAAGAATTCATGGAAGGCTTAAGGCAAGGGCTATCAATGGGATGCCAAGGTATGTGGGGCTTATAAATTGGTCGAAAAAACTTAGTGTCATGGTCAGCCTCAGGGTTGTTTGTTAGATTTACTTGTACTTTGTAAGGAAGGTTCGTTAGGGAATAAGTATGCTAGGATTTTTGGGGGTACAATGGCGGCAAAAATTAACCAGGAAAAAATTAAAATGACAAATCATGGCGAGGGGTTGAGTTGTGGCATTTCGCTAGGGGTGGTTGGGAACCACCAATCTTTAGCTTAAAAGGCTAACGCTAGGCCCTGTTTAGCTTCTTAGCGAGGCGTCTTCGATTATTAGAGATGATCAAACTTCAAAGTGTTCTAGTGGGACTGCTTCTACTACAATAGGTATAAAACTATGGTTAGCTCCGCAGATCTCTGAGCATTGCCCGTAGTACACTCCTGGGCGGGATACAATAAAGGATGTTTGATTTAGACGGCCAGGAATTGCGTCTATTTTTACTCCAAGTGAGGGGATTGCTCAAGAGTGAAGGACATCTTCAGCAGATACTAGAACACGGATAGGAGATTCAACTGGAATTACCATTCGGTGGTCGGCTTCAAGGAGACGAAACTGGCCCGGGGTAAGGTCTTGTGTGGGGATTATGTAAGAGTCAAAATTGAGGTCTACATAATCTGTGTATTCATAGCTTCAATATCATTGATGTCCCATGGCCTTAATCGTGAGGTGAGGATCATTAACTTCGTCTATTAAGTAGAGAATTCGTAATGAGGGGAGGGCAATAAGGATAAGAATAATTGCTGGTAGGAGTGTTCAGATAATTTCAATCTCTTGAGAATCAAGAATAAATTTATTAGTAAGTGAGGTAGTTACTATTGCCACAATAATATAAAGTACAAGGGTACTAATTAAGAACACAATTATTAGAGCGTGGTCATGGAAATGTAGGAGTTCCTCTATAACAGGGGAAGCTGCATCTTGAAATCCTAGCTGCGAGGGATGGGCCATTAAAAAAGCGCAAGATACGCGGGGGTTTAACCCACGATTCTACCTTGACAAGGTAGTGTAATACCTGATTTTACTAGTATCTTATTAAGAAAGTGACAGAGCGGTTATGTGGTTGGCTTGAAACCAATTTATGGGGGTTCAACTCCTCCCTTTCTCGTTAATTAGTTTTAGCTGGGATAGCTTCAAACTGTACGTAATCAAATCAAGGTTCTTGGATTTGTACGAAGGCAGGCTCGTCAAAGGTGTGGTGTGGTGGGGGACAGCCATATAATCATTCAATATTTGTAGTAGCAAGATCTACTGACAATACTTCACGTTTGGCGGTAAAAGCTTCTCAAATAATAAAAAGAAACATTACTACGGCTACAAGAGAAATAAGGGAGCCAATTGAAGATAGAGTATTTCATAGAGTATAGGCATCTGGGTAGTCGGAATATCGACGAGGTATTCCTGCTAGCCCTAGGAAATGTTGGGGAAAAAATGTGAGATTTACCCCTGCAAATATGACTCCAAAATGAATTTTTGTTCATGAGTCATGTAGGGTGAATCCTGAAAATAATGGAAATCAGTGAACGAATCCACCAACGATGGCAAATACAGCTCCTATCGATAAGACATAGTGGAAATGGGCAACAACGTAGTATGTGTCATGAAGGATGATGTCTAAAGAGGAGTTGGCTAAAATAATGCCAGTGAGTCCCCCTACAGTGAATAAAAAAATAAAGCCGAGGGCTCAAAGAAGTGGGGTTTCTCACTTGATTGCTCCTCCGTGAAGAGTAGCAAGTCAACTAAAGACTTTTACACCAGTGGGGATCGCAATAATTATAGTTGCGGATGTGAAATATGCCCGAGTATCAACATCTATTCCAACTGTAAACATGTGATGGGCTCAGACAATAAAGCCTAAGAGGCCGATGGCCATTATTGCTCAGACTATTCCTATGTAACCAAAAGGTTCTTTTTTTCCTGAATAATAAGCAACAATATGTGAAACTATCCCAAATCCTGGCAAAATAAGAATGTACACCTCAGGATGACCGAAGAATCAGAATAAGTGTTGATAAAGAATTGGGTCCCCTCCGCCTGCAGGGTCAAAGAAGGAGGTATTTAGATTTCGGTCAGTCAAAAGCATAGTAATTCCAGCGGCAAGAACTGGCAGAGAAAGAAGTAGAAGGACGGCTGTAATAAGCACAGCCCATACGAAGAGTGGAGTTTGGTATTGTGAAACAGATGGAGGTTTTATATTAAAAATAGTTGTAATAAAGTTAATTGCGCCTAGAATTGAGGAGATTCCTGCAAGATGAAGGGAGAAAATAGTTAAGTCTACTGAAGCCCCTGCGTGGGCAAGATTGCCAGAAAGGGGAGGATAGACAGTTCATCCGGTTCCAGCGCCAGCTTCTACTCCAGAAGATGCTAAGAGAAGAAGAAATGAAGGGGGGAGGAGCCAAAAGCTTATATTATTTATTCGTGGAAAGGCTATGTCGGGGGCACCAATCATTAGCGGTACAAGTCAGTTTCCAAAACCTCCAATTATTACGGGTATTACTATAAAGAAAATTATTACGAAGGCGTGGGCTGTTACAATTACATTGTAAATTTGGTCGTCTCCCAGAAGGGCGCCCGGTTGGCTTAGTTCTGCTCGAATTAGCAGGCTTAGGCCAGTGCCCACTATTCCGGCTCATGCACCAAATACTAGATAGAGGGTGCCGATGTCTTTGTGATTAGTCGAGAAGAATCAACGTGTGATTGCCACAGGTAGGATGGCTGAGTCTTAAGCGGTGGATTGTAGCTCCATATACAGAGGTTAGAGTCCTCTTCTTACCAAGCTCCGAGGTGTTGAACATATTAGATTGCAAATCTTAAGAAGCAGGTTAACCCCTGCCGGGGCTTTCCCCGCCTTCTCTCAGAAGGCAGGCGGGGAAAGTAGATGGATGCTCGTTGGTTTGAGCACTTAGCTGTTAACTAAGAGTTTGTAGGATCGAGGCCTGCCCATTTAGATAAAGCTTTAGCTTAATTAAAGTGTCTGTGTTGCATGCAGAAGATGTGAGTTAATGTCTTGCAAGTTTTAACAGGAACTGGGAGATTTTCACCCCCGTCTAGGGCTTTGAAGGCTCTTGGTTTACAGTGCTATCCTAAGTTCCTTACAGGGTGAGGAGGGCTAAAATGGCAGGTGAAATAGGAAGAAGGGCAATAGTTGCAGTTGTAGAAATGGCTAAAGGAAAGGTTTGTTGTGTGGTAGGAAGCCGTCAGGGGGTTGTTCCGTTGGTGTTGTTGGGTGATATAGTTAAGGCTATTGCATAGGATAATCGTAGGTAAAAGAAAAGGCTTAGTAGGGCAGTTAGAGCTGCTAATGTGGCGGCAGGAGCAAGGTTTTGCGTTGTTAATTCTTGCAGAATCATTCATTTTGGTATAAAGCCGGTTAGAGGGGGGAGCCCACCTAAGGATAGGAGAATGAGGGGCACAAAAGAAGTAAGAGTAGGGGCTTTAGCTCAGGAGGAGGCCAGGGTGTTAATATTAGTTGAATTATTTAGTTTAAAAACTAAAAAGGTTGAGAAAGTCATAGTAACATATGTAATAAGAGCCAAAAGTGTGAGGGATCGGGAGAATTGGAGGATAAGTGTTATTCAGCCAAGGTGAGCAATTGAGGAGTAGGCAAGGATTTTTCGTAGTTGTGTTTGGTTTAATCCTCCTCATCCCCCAACAAGGGTGGATGTTAAGCCAAGAAGGATAAGTATTGTGGAGTTAGTAGGTTGGATTTGTAGCAGAAGTGCAAATGGTGCAAGTTTCTGTCAGGTTGATAGGATTAAACCAGTGGTTAGATCTAGCCCTTGGAGGACTTCAGGGAGTCAAGCGTGTATGGGGGCTAGTCCAATTTTTAAGGCTAGGGCGAGGGTAATTATAGTAACAGGGAGTGGGTGAGAGATGTGTTGGATATCTCATTGACCTGAAAGTCAGGCGTTTGTAGTGCTTGCAAACATAACTATTGCTGCTGCTGCTGCTTGTGTTAAAAAATATTTTGTTGTAGCTTCAACTGCCCGGGGATGGTGGTGTTGGGCTATAAGAGGAATAATAGCTAGGGTATTAATTTCAAGGCCTATTCATGCAAGGAGCCAGTGAGAACTTGCGAATGTAATTGTTGTTCCTAAGCCTAAGCCAAACATTAGAGTGGCTAAGATATAAGGGTTCATTAGTAAAGGAAGGGTTTTAACCAACATGTTTGGGGTATGGGCCCAAAAGCTTAATTAGCTGACTGTACTAGAAAGTGGTGTAGAGGAAGCACTAAGAGTTTTGATCTCTTAAGGTAGGGTTCGAGCCCCTTCTTTCTAAGGAGTTGGAGGGATTTTAACCCTCATTATTCACTCTATCAAAGTGGTCCTTTAATTCAGGCACAGCTCCGTGCTTATATTTGAGGGGGAAGGCCAGTGAATGCAATAGGGAGGGATAAGTGTCAGATGACTAGAGCTAGGGTTAGAGGAAGAAAGTTTTTTCAAATTAAATGTATAAGTTGATCATAGCGAAAGCGTGGGTATGAGGCTCGAACTCATAAGAATAGAACAGATAAGAGGGATGCTTTGACTATTAAATTAATTGAGGTTAATTCAGGAGAGGCGTGGAAAAGGGAAGATCCTAAAAAAAGGACAGCTGAAAGTGTATTTATTAGTAAGATATTAGCGTATTCTGCAAGAAAAAATAGTGCGAATGGGCCTCCGGCATATTCTACATTAAATCCAGAGACTAGTTCAGATTCTCCTTCAGTCAAATCAAAGGGGGCTCGGTTTGTTTCAGCTAGTGTCGAAGTATACCATATTGCTGCTAGTGGTCATGCTGGAAAAATAAGTCAAATGCTTTCTTGGGCAACAGCAAAAGTTTGGAGGGTAAATCCTCCAGTAAATACAATAGCGTTTAGTAAAATAAGGCCTAGACTTACTTCGTAAGAGATGGTTTGTGCTACTGCTCGAAGGGCCCCAATTAATGCATATTTTGAATTTGAAGCTCAGCCTGACCCAAGGATTGAATAAACTGCTAAACTTGAAATAGCAAGAATAAACAAGATTCCTAGATTAAGGTCAATAATTGGGAATGGTATGGGAATGGGCATTCATAAGGTAAGAGCAAGGGTGAGGGCCAATATGGGGGTTAATAAGAATAACACTGGGGAAGAGGTGGAAGGTCGTACAGGTTCTTTTATAAAAAGTTTTAAACCATCAGCAATGGGTTGGAGCAGGCCGTAGGGCCCAACAACGTTAGGTCCTTTACGAAGTTGTATATATCCTAAAACTTTTCGTTCAACTAATGTGAGAAGTGCCACAGATAGAAGAACAAAGACAATAAGAAGAAGAGGATTAAGAATAGATGAAATAAGTGTGGGGAGCATAGTTGAGGAGAGGATTTGAACCTCTGTAGAAAGAGCTTAGATCTTTTGCAGTATCCGAGCTCTGCCACCTTAACATGCCTTAATCTTAGGCATATACGGGGGTATGCCATTTTACCTATTTTAGTTGTTTTCATCAGGTAATGGTGGGGCTTGCTGGAAGTATGGGCCCCTTCTTTTCGGTCCTTTCGTACTAGAAAAAATCATTTCATAGATAGAAACTGACCTGGATTACTCCGGTCTGAACTCAGATCACGTAGGACTTTAATCGTTGAACAAACGAACCCTTAATAGCGGTTGCACCATTAGGATGTCCTGATCCAACATCGAGGTCGTAAACCCCCTCGTCGATATGGGCTCTTAGAGGGGATTGCGCTGTTATCCCTAGGGTAACTCGGTCCATTGATCGGTATACACCGGATCATTACTGGTCAGAAGTTCTGTTAATTAGAGCTGTAACTCTTAGTTGTGGGAAGAAGTGTTCCTAGTCCACACGGGGGTTTTGTGTTTCCCGTGGTCGCCCCAACCAAAGACATTAAAGCAGGGTCCAATTAGTTCAGTCCTTTAATAAGGGGTGTTTGACATGGGCTGCCCTGGTGTCTGAAGCTCCATAGGGTCTTCTCGTCTAATGTTAGTATCCCCGCTTCTGCACGGGGAGATCAATTTCATTGACTGAAAAAAGGAGACAGTTAAGCCCTCGTTGTGCCATTCATACAGGTCTTCATTTAAAAGACAAGTGATTGCGCTACCTTTGCACGGTCAAAATACCGCGGCCGTTAAACTCATGGTCACAGGGCAGGCAGGACCTCTTATTATTGACTTTCAAGAGGCGATGTTTTTGGTAAACAGGCGAGGCTTTAGGTGTTTGCCGAGTTCCTTCTTTTTCTTTTAGTCTTTCCCTATTTGCACACCAGTGTGGGTTCAACGGTAAAGTGTTGTATGATCTTCTAGAAATCTCTTTAGTATACATTTCCCTCTTTGTTTGGGACCGTTTAAAATTCGGCGGGGGGTCCGTTCCGAAGTACATGTGTGCTGGGAGAGAGGGTAATTCCTCTCTTATTACTCATATTAGCATTGTTGCTCCCATGTTGACATGGGAAAGCCTGATAGCAGAAGCGGCTTAAGATGTTGTTATCAGTATTATAGGGGTTATTATGTTCGAGCTTTAACGCTTTCTTATGGGATGGCTGCTTTTAGGCCCACCAGTACATTTGTCCTTTAAGTGTTATGATCTTTAGTCTGCTAAAAAAGTTGTATCTTATTTTAAACGGGCTGTACCCCATTTAACTAACTCCCTTGACTTCTTTTAGTTTAATGTTAGCTGTTAGCATATTTAAGGGAAGAATTCTAGGGGCTGAACTTCTATTCAGTTCTCAGGCAACCAGCTATAACTAAGTTCGGTAGGTCTATCACCTCTACTCAAAGCTCTTCCCACTCTTTTGCCACAGAGATGGGGTGGCCCTATTCTTCAGGCTGTCTTGGAGTAGCTCACTTAGGTTCGGGGCATCAAACTAAAATGCGTTTTGCTTGAGGGGGACTGGCTAAATCATGATGCAAAAGGTACGAGGGGTTGTCTCTGCTTTTTTTGGCTTTACTGAATTTTTTCATTTCTCTTTCAGCGTTCCCTTGCGGTACTTTTTCTATTGCTCCGTATTCCTTTTCTATCTCCTATACTTGGGGGGAAAAATGGTTTATTTATTAGTTTTAGTATTTTTGGGTTTATTTATATGGGCTTGTTGTTTTTGTTTGTGTGGGCTAGCTGTTGGGCATCAGGGTAACCCGATTTGCACGGGTGACTTCTCAGTGTAAGGGAGGTGCTATTCTGTCTTAGCTATACTCTGATTTTACCAAGCGCACCTTCCGGTACACTTACCATGTTACGACTTGCCTCCCCTTCGCCTGTTTGTGTGATTAAATATTTGAGTCTGGTGGCTTGGGGAGAGTGACGGGCGGTGTGTGCGCGCTTTAGGGCCAGTTTCAGCGGAACTCTCTATTTTCCGTTTACTGCTAAATCCTCCTTCTAACACATATTTCAATGCATTGTTCGTTTTCCCTGTATTAGGGAATGTAGCCCATTTCTTCCCCTCTCATATGCTACACCTCGACCTGGCGTTTTGGGTTTTGCTAATTCTGCTTACGATTAGCCCTTCACAGGGTAAGCTGACGACGGCGGTATATAGGCGGTAAAAACAAGGGAGGGTGAGGTTAAACGGGGGTTATCGGTTATAGAACAGGCTCCTCTAGGTGGATCTTAAGCACCGCCAAGTCCTTTGGGTTTTAAGCTGGTGCTCGTAGTACCCGGGCGGATGGTTACGTAAATGGCCATCAAAGTTTAGGGCTGGGCATAGTGGGGTATCTAATCCCAGTTTGTTTCACAGCTTTCGTGGGGTCAGGGCTAGTAAAGCCACTTTCGTAATAGAACTTCTTATCTTCAAAAACGTATAACAGTTCTGAAGGTGTTCGGCTTTAGTTTGTTAGTATCTTAACCACTCTTTACGCCGTTATCTATCAACTTGGGTCGCTCGTATAACCGCGGTGGCTGGCACGAGTTTTACCGGCCCTCTTAGCTTTAACTAAGTCAAGTTTTCACTTATGGCTTAATGTATATCACTGCTGAATTCCCTTGAGGGTGTGGCTTAGCAAGGTGTCATGGGCTAGGTTGAAGTTGTGCCTGATACCAGTTCCTTGTCTCCGGGCAGGAGACTGTTAGGGCATTCTCACGGGGGTGCGGATACTTGCATGTGTAAGTATAGCTAAAGTTGATAGTAAAGTCAGGACCAAACCTTTGTGCTTTCGGGACCTTTTCAGGGTCCATCTTAACATCTTCAGTGTTATGCTTTAGTTAAGCTACGTTAGC